TATTAAGGTATTTTCCTATGGTTAATATTCGTATATATATATATATATATATATGTATATAAGCTAAGAAAATTGAGGTTACATATTGAATGCATTTCAAATATTAAACCCATCAAATAAGATTTTACATATTTAGATTAATATGTATTTTATAGTAATATTTATATAATATAAATATAAACTAATTATAAATTCATATACCTTTCAATATAATTTATAGGGATTATAGATTAATAGGTAAATCATTCGCTTTGCAAGCGAACGATATCAGTTCGATTCTGATTAATTCCATTATTTTATTTGTATTTATAATAATATAATAATTATATTTATAATGATTTGATTAGATGTTCCAACACCTTGAGGTGTACGTTTACAAGATGCAGCTACACCTAATCAAGAAGGTATACATGAATTATATGATCATATAATGTTCTATTTAGCCTTAATATTAGGTTTAGTTTCATATATTTTATATGTTATCATTAAAGATTTTAAAAATAATAAATTTGCTTACAAATATTTAAGACATGGACAAACTTTAGAAATAATATGAACTATTTTCCCTGCTATTATTTTATTATTAATAGCTTTCCCTAGTTTCATATTATTATATTTATGTGATGAAGTTTTAACTCCTGCTATGACTATTAAAGTTGTAGGTTTACAATGATATTGAAAATATGAATATTCTGACTTTATATCAGATACTGGTGAAACTATAGAATATGAATCATATATAGTTCCTGATGACATGTTAGAAGAAGGACAATTAAGATTATTAGATACTGATACATCTATTATTGTTCCTGTTGATACTCATGTTAGATTCATTGTTACTGCTAATGATGTTATACATTCATTTACTGTTCCTTCTTTAGGTTTAAAAGTTGATGCTACTCCAGGTCGTTTAAATCAAGTTAGTGCTTTAATACAAAGAACTGGTGTTTACTATGGACAATGTAGTGAATTATGTGGAGTTAACCATGCTTTAATGCCTATAAAAGTTGAATGTGTTCCTATTTCTGACTTCGTTGAATGATTAGCTAACCCTGATGATGAATAAATATATCTTATATTGAAGGTATATATTTTTCAAAGATCAAATATTTATATTCATTTTATTATTATTATAACCTTTTTCTTTAAAAGAAGATTCTATTTTCCCCCCCCCCTCTTTTCAATAAAAGGAATAAATAATTATTTAATAGGAAAGATATATATTTATAGACAATAAAATATATTTTTATAAAACCTGAAAAATATTTTAAAGTTTGTATAGCTTAAAGGTAAAGCCATGTACTGTTAATACATTGATTTTGGTTCGATTCCAAATATAAACGATATATGAAAATATTATTAAACTATTTATAGAATAAATAGTTAAAAAAAAAAATAATAAAAATATTATGAATATAATAAGTGGAATATCTAGTTTATTAGCAATAGGATTATTATCACCTGTACAAAGTATATTATGATTAATAATATTATTTATAAGTACAGCAGTATGTTTATATAATCAAGGATTTATGTTAATGGGTATATTATATATATTAATATATGTAGGAGCAATAGCAATATTATTTTTATTTATATTATCATTATTAAAAATAGATTATACACCACAAGGGAAAATATCACCTTTAATAGTAACATTATTAACAATAAGTTTAATACCATTAGATTTAACATATGAAACATATGGTATAATAATGGGAATAGAAAATGTATGAAATGAATTAATAGTAGTAGGAAATCAATTCTATACAGAGTATAGTATACTATTAATAATAACAGGAATAATATTAATATTATCAGTTATAGGGGCAATAGCAGTTACTAGATAATGTTAATGAATATAATAGAATTATTAATATTATTTGTATCTATATTATTAGCTGTAGCATTTTTAACAGTAGCAGAACGTAAAACATTAGGTTATATGCAACGTAGAGTTGGACCTAATGCAGTAGGATATTATGGTACATTAATGGCTATAGCAGATGCAGCTAAATTATTATTAAAAGAAATAATTATGCCTACTCATGCAGATAAAGTTATATTATTAATAAGTCCAATGATAGCTTTAATGTCAGCTTTATTATGTTGATCAGTAATACCTTTTGGACCAGGTATAGTTATTACTGATCATAATTATGGTTTTATTTTAACATTAGCTATTAGTAGTGTTGGTGTATTTGGTACATTATTAGCAGGGTGATCTGCTAATAGTAAATATTCTTTATTAGGTTCTATACGTTCTACTGCACAATTAATTAGTTATGAATTAGTTTTAACTACAATAATATTATTATGTATTTTATTAGCTGGTTCAATGAATTTATCTAGATATGTAGAATTACAAAAATCTATATGAATATTTTTACCTTTATTACCTTTATCTATAATATGATTTATAGGTTGTGTAGCTGAATGTGCTAGACCTCCTTTTGATAATGTTGAAGCTGAATCTGAATTAGTTTCAGGACATATGACTGAATACTCATCTTCTATATTTGTTCTTTTCTTTTTATCTGAATATGCTTCTATATTATTTTTATCTACTTTAACAGCTATATTATTCTTTGGAGGTGGTACTGGTATAATATTAGGTTTAAAAGCTAATGTATTTGCTTTTACTTATATTTGAGTTAGAGCTACTTTACCTAGAGTAAGATATGATAAATTAATTAATATGTGTTGAATTATCTTCTTACCATTATTATTCGCTTTAGCTTTATTTATACCTGCTTTAATATATGCTATAGATGCTAATATGTTTATAACTACATATAATATATAAATATATATATATATTTTTTTTTATCGAGTATAATTATTTATATATTATATATATATATAAATTATATATTCATTTTATTTTAAATAATATTTTAAAGATCCTAAGATATATCCCATCTAAAATATAATATAAATATATTATTTATATTATTTTTACTAAAGGTATATTTTCCTTGAGAAGAATATTTATATTATTAAATATAAATAACGATAAATAGAGATAAATAAGAATAAAAATAAATAAAAATGTTAGCAATGTTAACAACTTTAATAACATTTTATGTTAGTCAAAATAATATAATAACGTTATTAATAGGAATAGAAATATTATTATTAACAGTAACAGTAAAAATAATATATATAGGAAGTATCTATAATGATATAGAAGCTACAATATATGCATTATTTATAATAATATTAGCTGGAGCAGAATCAGCTATAGGATTAAGTTTATTAGTGTCATATTATAGATTAAGAGGTAAAGTAACAAATATATTATAATGTATTGATTAACTTATTTTTATGAAGAATCAGTATATATTAATTTAGGTACATGATTATCATTAGGAGATATACAAATAAATTATGGTTTATTATTAGATTCTTTATCAATGACAGTAATGGTACCAGTAGGAATAGTTACATTAGCTGTATTATTTTATGCAATAGATTATATGAGACATGACCCTAATCGTAATCGTTTTTATGTAATATTAAGTGTATTTGCTATATTTATGACAGTATTAGTTGTAAGTGAAAATTATTTAATGATGTTTATTGGATGAGAATTTGTAGGAGTTATATCTTATTTATTAATATCATTCTGAAATACACGTATAGCAGCAATGAAATCAGCTTTATCAGCTATATTATTAAATCGTATGGGTGATACTTTATTTGTAATTTGTTTAGCTTTTATGTTAAATTTATTTCATGCTGTAGATTTTTATACTATTGAATTATTAACACCTCATACAGATACATTTATATTAAATTTATTAGCTATAATGTTATTAATAGCTGCAACTGCTAAATCTGCTCAATTAGGTTTACATGGTTGATTATTATCTGCTATGGAGGGTTTGTTTTGGGCTCTCTTTAAATTTCACTATATGAATGAACACCCTTATGTAATTTGGTCCTCTTCTTTAATTAATAAAGATTCGGAAAAATCTAAATTATCTTTATTTAATAAAATAAAGTACGGGCAATATTCAGGAAATCATTATTTTTCATCTTTATCTAATAATTATAAAGATGAAATGAGATCCTCAGAGACTACACGTGAAACTTTTTATTCTAATTATGATTTTATTTATTGATTTATAGGATTCGCTGAAGGAGATGGTACTTTTATTATTAATAAAAATAATAAATACTTAGAATTTAAAATAACTCAATCTAGTAATGATGCACAAATTTTATTTTATATAAAGAAACAATTAAGTTTTGGTTCTGTAAAAAAACAAGATAAAAATAATAAAACTCATCATTTTAGAGTAAGAGATAAAGAAGGATTATTAAAAATAATTAATATATTTAATGGGAATATATATTTAAATAAAAATAAAATTAAATTTATAAAATTTGTTAATAGATATAATGAAACTTATAATACTAATATAAAAATATTAGAAAATAATAATTTACCAACTTTAAATAATGCTTGATTAGCAGGATTTACTGATGCTGAAGGATGTTTTACTATGGGTTTAAATAATAAAAATACTAATTTAAATATAAATTATATAACTTTAGATAATAAACCACCAAAAAAAATATATATATCAATGAGATATATAATATCTCAAAAAGATGAAGATATATTTTTAAATAGTTTAGCAAATTTATTAAAAGGTAAATTATATAAATTAAAATGTAATACTACTAATTTAGTAGTAAATTATACTAATTTAAATATAATAATTAAATATATTAATAAATATAGTTTAAAAACTAAAAAATTAATAATTTATAAAAATTGATTAGATGTTTATTATAGAAAAAAGAATAAAGAACATTTAACTAATTGAAATTTAATTTATAAAAAAATAAATAAAAAATATAAAATATAGAGAATAAAAAGAAGATATAGTCCGACCAACTACGAAAGTAGATTGAGATTATCTTAAAAAAAAAGATAACAACATAAATGCCAACACCAGTAAGTGCTTTATTACATGCAGCTACTATGGTATGTAGTGGAGTATTTGTATTAGTAAGATCATCATTTATATTAGAATATACACCTTCAATATTATTAACAATATTATGATTAAGTGGATTTACAACATTAATAAGTGGTTTAATAGCAGTAGTAACAAATGATATAAAAAGAGTTATAGCATTATCAACTATGAGTCAATTGGCTCGAAAATATATTTTATATATATTTAGGCACCAAACTATATGCGTTGAAATTATATTAAAAAATATAATAAATTCGCAGATAACCAAAGCTCATGATATTTATTATCATATTAATAATAATATTATTAATTCATTTTCCTTAAATATATATACCACCTTTATCAATAGTGGAATATATCCCATCTATGGGAAAATATATTTATATAAAAATATATTTTATATTATAAGGCAGTACTTATATTTTATATTAATGTCAGATAAATGAAATATTATTATTAACAGTAAGTTAGTAGGAATCTCAGAGGCCATACGTTTGGTATTTATTTATTTAAATATCTTTATATTTAATCTATATAAAAATATATATCTATTATTAATTAATCATATATTAAAAAATAATTATTTATATAATATAAATTTATCAATAATATCATTTTCAAATAAAAATATAAATTTATTTAAAATATTAAATAAAAAAGAAGATGAAAATAATAAAGAATTAAGAGAAAAAATAGAAAAAGAAATAATAATTGAAAAAGAAAAATTGATAAATAATAGCTCTCTTTCTTTAAAAGGAAGTGAATGAGAATCTTCTTCTATAAAAAAGAGTTGTAATAAAAATATAATATATAAAGAAAATGATATAAAATTTAATGAATGATTAGCAGGAATAATAGATGGAGATGGATATTTTAATTTATCTAAAAAAGGAACAGCACGTTTAATAATAACCATGGATGAAAGAGATAAATCATTATTATATGAAATAAAGAATAAATTTGGAGGGAAAATATATAAAACATCTAAAGCAAATGCTTTTAGATATCAATTAAGTCATAAAAAAGGATTAATTAAATTAATTAATGCTATTAATGGTGAAATAAGAAATACTAATAGATTATTACAAATGAATAAATTATGTATAAAATATAATATTGAATTATTATATCCAAATAAATTAAAATATAATAATGGTTGATTCAGTGGTATGTTAGATAGTGATGGTTCTATATCTTTAAATGAAAAAAGTGGACAAATATTAATAAGTATAAGTCAAAAGAATTTATATTTATTAGAATATCTTAGAGAAATATATAATGGAAAAATATATCCAGTATCTAAAGATATAGATGCATTTAGATATGTAATATATAGAAAAAATGAATTATATGAATTAATAGATAATTATTTTAATAAATATCCATTAAGATCTAAAAAGATAAATAGATTAAATTTAATAAAAGAATTTTATTTATTACGTACTTATAAAAGTAAAAGTAATAATAATGTAATGAAATATATAGATTGAACAAATTTTAAAGAAAAATGAGATAGATATTTAGATAAATAAATAAAGAAATGGTCCAATTATATCTTCTATAATAAAGATAGAAGAATATAAGCAATTAGCAATGATGATGTTAGCAATAGGATCTAGTGCTTATGATTTAGCAATATATCATTTATATTGTCATGCTTTCTTCAAAGCATTATTATTTATGTCAGCTGGTTCTATTATTCATAGTTTTATATCAGAAACACAAGATATGCGTAAATATGGTGGTTTAATTGAATATTTACCTTTCAGTTATACATCTATGGTAGTAGCTTCATTATCTTTAATGGCTATACCAGGATTAACAGGGTATTATAGTAAAGATATTATTATAGAATCTTTATATGGTACTTATACTGTTAGTGGTTATATTATGTATTATATTGCTACAGCTTCTGCTACATTGACTGCTATATATTCTATTAGAGTTTTATATTTAACTTTCTATAATAATCCTAGAAGTAATAAATATACTTATAATTTTATACATGAAAGTAATCATATGATTGTTCCTATGTTTATTTTAGCTATTTATAGTATTTTCTTAGGATATAATAGAGATAATGTTATATTTCATTTAAATTTAGGTTTACCTCATACTAATACATTTATTGAAACTGAATTTACTATTCCTTTCTTCTTTAAATGATTACCTATGATTTTAGGTATATCTTTATCTTTAACTTTAATATATATTTATGAATATTTATATAAAATAAATAAATCTAATGTTTATAATTACTTTAATCAACGTATATATTATGATCAATTATTAAATAATTTAATTATTAGATCTGTTTTAAATTTCGGTGGGCGTTTAAATACTTATACTGATAATGGTTTACTTAAAGTATTAGGTTCTACTGGTATTAGTAGATTCTTAATTCATATCCCTATTATCTTAATTATAAATTTATTATTCTTATTTTTATAATTTTATTTACAACCCTTTTCGATAAAATAAAAAAATTATCATTTATTTTCTTTAAAAAAGGAAATATTAATTTAATTAATTATACCTTATAAAGGGTATATATATATATATTCTTTTTATTTTATAATTTATTTTCCCCAAGGAAAGATAAATTACCCGGAACAGGTAATTTATTATTAAATATATATATATATATATGAAATATATATAATAAAATTTTAGGATATATATTTTAATATATATTTTTTATTGAAAATATATTCCCTCCCAAGAACATTTAAATACTTTAAAATATATATACTTAATATATTTATTTTTTTTTATATTTACTCAAAGAAGGGGAGAGGGAATTATATAGGAGAAGAATATATTACAAAGAGATGTAAAAAAAAATATAAAATGCAATTAGTATTAGCAGCAAAATATATAGGAGCAGCAATAGCTACATTAGGATTAGGAGGAGCAGCTATAGGAATCGCTTTAGTATTCGTAGCTTTAATAAATGGAACATCACGTAACCCTTCATTACGTGCTACATTATTCCCTCAAGCAATTTTAGGATTTGCTTTAGCGGAAGCATGTGGATTATTCTGTTTAATGATTTCTTTTTTATTATTATATGCAGTATAATTTATTTAGATAATTATACTTCATATAGTAATATAAAAATATTATTTTATTCAATATGCATAATTTTAAGTATTATTCTATTAAATAAAATTACTTGAAATAATTATATAATAATAATTAATTATTTATGAGATGAGATTAAAGGGGTTAATAATAAAATAATAAATATGTTTAAAAAAATAATAATAAATATAAAAATTAAATTTATAAATTTATATAAAAGATTTATAGTTAATAGTATAATAGGTTCATTAATATTATTTATAATAAGAATGATTTTTATGGTTTTTGGTATTTGAATAGAAAATGATTCTAATATTATATATAATTCTACTTCAAAAGATGAATTATATAGTTCTTTAAATAAAAAATCTTCATTCTTTAATGATTCTTCATCATCATCTGATAATGAAGATACTTTTTTAAAAAGTATTTCTAAAAAAGATGAAGGAGTAAAAAATTCTATTAAAACAAAATTATCAGATTCAAGTATTTTTAGTGATAAAAGTAATTTAAGTAATAAGAATATTGATAATAAATTTATTAATAGAAAACTATCAGATTCAAGTATTTTTAGTGATAAAAGTGATTTAAGTATTCAAAATTCTTTAGGATCTACTAATAATTTAAAAGATAGAGGAAAATTACCTCCTTTATTAAATTTAAATAATAAAGATGTAGAATTAAAGAATGATAAAGAATATTTTCATTATGATGAAATTAAACATGAAATTCCAAAATTAGATTTAATTAATAGATTAAATAGTAATCCAAAATTTATTGAATTTTTACAAAGTCCAACTGAACAAACAATGAATTCTTTTGAAGATAATCTTCAATCTCCAGTTCGTAATTGATTTAAAGCTAATTATAAATTTTATCTAAATAAAAATAATCTTTATAAATATGAAGGTGCATTAGCAGAATCAGTTAAATGTCGTTATGAAATAGAATCTTGTTCAAGTTCTAATATGAGTTTAATATCATCTTTCCATGGAAGAAAAGGAGTTTTTGAGGATCATGAAACAAAAATATTAAGTAAATATAATACTTCTTCTTTAGAAAAATTTAGAATACGTCAAGGATGATCAGAAGATTATTTAGAATATCAATTACATTTAATAAATGATAAATTAAAAGAAATAAGACCTATAAATGAAGAATTATTTAATGAAATATTTACACGTCATATAAATTGATCAGATTTAGTATATGAAGAAGATAGAGATAATAGAGAAATATTTGATTATTATAATACGTCTAAAGTATCTTTATCTAATAATGTATCTCAAGAAGATTTAATTTCTAAAAATGTAAATACAAATTTACCTATAACAAGTAAAATATTAAATGAATTAAATTCTATAAATCCTAGAGAAGTAGAAATGATTAAAAAAGAATTAGTTGAATTTAAAAGACCTATTATAATTAATAAACCTGTTGATTTAATTATAAATTCTAAATTATATAAATTTAAATAAATTCCCTTGGGGAAAATAAATTACATTATAAAAATATATATATTTTATATAAAGAAATATATATTTTTCAATAAAGAAAATATATGTATATATTCATTTTTTAATAAAATATATAAATATAAAATAAAAAGATAAGATCAAAATAAAATAAATAAGATAAATAAAGTTAATAAAATATAAATAAAAATAAAATGGCATTTAGAAAAACAAATCCATATTTATCATTAGTAAATAGTTATATGATAGATAGTCCTCAACCTAGTTCAATAAACTATTGATGAAACTTAGGAAGTTTATTAGGTTTATGTTTAGTAATACAAATAGCTAGTGGTATTTTTTTAGCAATGCATTATAGTTCTAATATAGAATTAGCATTTAATTCAGTAGAACACATAATGAGAGATGTTAATGCAGGATGATTAATAAGATATATACATGCTAATGGAGCTTCATTTTTCTTTATATGTTTATATTTACATATAGGAAAAGCTTTATATTATGGAAGTTATAAATCACCTAGAATCATCTTATGATCAGTAGGAGTAATAATATTTGTTTTAACAATGGCAACAGCTTTTATGGGTTATACTAATAAAAATAGCCCAAAATCATATTTAAATAAAAATAATTTTATTAAAATAAATAATAAATTAATATATAATCTAAATCAAAAACGTTATAAAAGTTATTATATAAATAAAGATCAAGATGTAACAGAACCAAAAGAAATATTTAAACAATTAAATATTTCATTAGAAGATTATTGAGAGAATTTACATAAAGAAGAAATACGTTCTCAAATTATAAAAAGATTAAAAAATAAAAGTGGAATATATATAATAATTAATAGAATTAATAATAAAAAATATATAGGTTCTGCAACTAAAAATAATTTATATAATAGATTAACTAGACATTTATTAAATTTTTATGGTAATAAATTATTAAAAAAAGCTGTATTAAAATATGGTTTAAATAATTTTATATTTGGTATAATAGAATATACTGAATATAATAAACAATTAGATTTATTTAATCTAGAAACTATGTATATTTCATTATTATTACCAGAATATAATATCTTAAAAGAAGCAGGTACAAGTATAGGTTATAAACATACAGATGAAACAATAGAATTAATAAAAAATTCTTTTACAGAAGAAAGACGTAAAAAATTAAGTGAATTTCAAAAATTACGTAAAGAAAATTGATCAGAAGAAAGTAAAAATAAATTAAAATTAATAGCTTTAAATAGATCTAAAGATTATATATCTAAAAAAGGTTTATTAAAAATTTCATTAACTAGTTCTAAACCTATATCATTATTTGATATAAATAATAATCATATTTGTGATTTTAAAAATTGTAATACAGCTGCTCATTATTTATGTACAAGTTATAAAACTTTATTAAGAGCTTTAAATAATAAATTTATTTATATACCTAACTTTTTAATTAATCGTTTAAATAATGATTATATTAATAATCATAATGATTTACTTAAAGATATTAATAAAAAAGATTTATATTATTTAAATAGTAAGAATAAATTAAGTAAAATGAAATCTGGTTTAGTTAATCAAAATTGAAATACTAAATTTATTATTTTATATAAATTTTAAATTACAATTCTTAAAAAAAAAGAATGTTTATTCATTCTTTTTAACTAAAAGAGAAAAATTATTTTATTTATTTAAATATGATAGTCTACTATCTTTCATAAACTTATATGACTATGATTGCAACTTTCATTAGAAAAATCATAGGATAGTAAATTATAATAATTATTATAATTATAATATATATATACATATATATATATATATTATTGGCGATACTTGTGAAAACGATCAAAATTATATTATATAACAAGATCGTCGGTCAAATGAATGATCGCGACAGACTGGTACACAAGTAGGTGTCTGAAATGATGCTTAATGCACAGTCGATTTATAAAATATATATATATTATAAATTTATAATATATATATATTGAATAGTATTGTTTAGTATATGGGCAAATGTCTCACTGAGGTGCTACAGTAATTACTAACTTATTATCAGCTATACCATTCATAGGAAACGATATTGTTCCCTTTATTTGAGGAGGATTCTCAGTAAGTAATCCTACAATACAAAGATTCTTTGCTTTACACTATTTATTACCTTTCATATTAGCTGCATTAGTAGTAATGCACTTAATAGCATTACACGTTCATGGATCATCAAATCCTATAGGAATTACTGGAAATTTAGATAGAATTCCTATGCATAGTTACTTTATATTTAAAGATTTAGTAACAGTATTTGTATTTATTATTGTATTTAGTTTATTTGTATTCTTTTCACCTAATACTTTAGGTCATCCAGATAACTATATACCTGGAAACCCTATGGTAACACCTCCATCAATTGTACCTGAATGATATTTATTACCATTCTATGCTATATTAAGATCTATACCAGATAAATTAGGAGGAGTTATAGCTATGTTTGCAGCTATATTAATATTATTAATATTACCTATAACAGATAGATCTGTTATAAGAGGAAATACATTTAAAGTATTATCAAAATTCTCTTTCTATTTATTTGTATTTAATTTCTTATTATTAGGAAACTTAGGTCAATTACATGTAGAAGTTCCATTTATTGAATTAGGACAATTTGCTACAGCTTATTACTTTAGTTATTATATAATTTTAGTTCCAGTTATATCTTCAATAGAAAATATTTTATTCTATATTGGAAATAAATAATTATATATATCTATTATAAAATAGGAAAAATATATAAATATTCATTTTATATAAAAATATAGGAGATGTTATTTACATCATTTTTAATATTTTTAGTATTTTCAACTTTTAAAAGTTATTCTGTAGCTCAGGGTAACATACGTCCTATAGAAGGTCATTCAATAATAATAAATAGATTAGGTGTAATTAATTTAATATTTGTATTAATGTTATTAATAACATCAATAGATGTTATTGCTTTAACACCAGGTATAACATTATTTAATAATTGATTTAATTTAACAGTATATAATTTACCATTAATAATATTAATATTATTATTAATAATATCATTATTAATATATAATACATCTGTACATAAATATGATTTAAAATCACCTTTTTATATGTTAATATTAATAAGTAATATTATAGGTTTATTATTATTCCCTTTAGTAAATGATTTATTAGCTTTATATATAATAGTAGAATTACAAAGTTATTCTTTATATTTATTAACAGGTTTACATAATAGATCATATAATGCATCTAGAGCATCATTATTATACTTTTTAATGGGAGGAGTAGCTTCTGCTATAATATTATTAGCTTCATATTTCATATATGCTCTAACAGGTACAACTAATTTATCAGATATAGCTATATTTTATTCATATAATAATGCTTATGATTATTTTAATATATTATTAATAGCTTTATTATTTAAAATGGGTATGGCACCTTTACATCGTTGAAGTATAGCTGTTTATAATTATGCACCTACTTATATAACAGCATATATAAGTGTAGTTGCTAAAATATCTATAGCATCATGAATATTTGCTAATGCAAATTTATTTAATCATTATATATTAATAATCTTCTTTTATATGTCTTTATTTATCGCTGCTTATAAACCTTTATTTCAAGTAAATTTAAAAACTATATTAGCTTATAGTGGTTTATTAAATTTTGGTTATATATTATTATCAATAATATCATTTGATATATCATTTTATATATATATAATACAATATGTATTAACACATATAATATTATTTTTAGGAATTTTAGCAGCTAGTCAATATATAAAATCACCTATATCAACATGATCACCTTTAATATATATACATCAATTAAAATTACCTAATTTAACATTAGCTGTATGTTTAATATTAGCTTTATTTTCTTTAATAGGTATTCCTCCTTTACCAGGTTTTTATGCTAAATTATATATATTATCTGGTGCTTTACAAGAAAACTATATATTAGAAACAATTACTATAATTATTTGTAGTGTTGTAGCAACTTATTATTATGCTAATATAATTAAAATATTAATTAATAGTAAAACTATTAAAGATAATATTAATATAAATAATATTAATCCTTCTTTAGCTTATATTTTATCTATTTCTACTGTATTATTAATAAGTTTTTATATATTTTTACCATCAATCTCAGAGGCATTATATTTAATAACAATATAATATGTTTACTATATATATTTATATAGCTTTAGTACTTCCAGGTATTTTTATTTTATTAAATTATTTAATTTCTAATGAAAATTCATATATTGAAAAAAATGGACCTTTCGAATGTGGTTTTACTTCATATCAACAATCTAGATCTGCTTTTAGTGTAGCCTTTATATTAGTTGCTATCTTATTCTTACCTTTTGATTTAGAAATATCTTCTATTTTACCTTATGTTGTAAGTGCCTATTCTAATGGTTTATATGGTTTATCTATATTAGTTATTTTCTTACTTTCTTTAGTTATTGCTTTCGTTTATGAAATTAATTTAGGTGCTTTAAATTTAGAAAGACGTTTTACTCCTATAGTTAAACCTTTAATAAATAAATTATATATTTAATTGAAATTTATTTTAATTTTTTTCCATTTTATGGGATATTATATATATATATTCATTTTATATCTTAAATAAATTTTTAAGTAATCTAATAATTATTTTTCAAAAATAAATTATTATATTTTTTTTTATAAGTAATTATTATTATAAATATATATATATATATTTAAATAGTATATATTTATATATAATAAGAAATAGGCAGGGATGTATGGCAGAGAGGTTTATTGCGTAATATTTGAGCTATTAAAACTTATTGAAGTTCACGTGTTCGAATCACGTTACATCCGATTAAATATATAAATATAACCTTTATATATAAAGGTTATATTAAAAATGACTATGGCGAAATAGGTAAACGCGGCTAACTTAGTATTAGTTTATTTATAAAATAAGGGTTCAAATCCCTTTAGTCATATACATGATTTAAAATAAATAAAAAAAAAATGACAATATTATATATATTTTATACAATATTAACATCTGTAACATCTAGATTAGTAAATAATATATCAAAACATATAATATTAGTAGCTAGTGGATTAATAGCTATACCGACATTATATGATTGAAGTGATATAGATGTATATTATACAACAGATGGAATAGCAGATATATTAATATTATTAACAGCATATTTAATACCATTATCAATAATATCTAATTGAAATAACATAAGTAATATATTATATTTTGAATTAGTATTAAATTTAGGAATAATATTATTAATAAATTTTATATGTCAAGATATGACATCTTTTTATGTATATTTTGAAGCATCATTAGCTCCATTATTTATAATGATAGGTTTATATGGAGCATCTAATAAAGATAAAGCAGCTGATTATATATTAATTTATACTTTATTTTCATCATTATTTATGTTATTAGCTATAGCATTATATGAAGTTATTTTAGATAATACAGATTATCAAGCTACTAATTTATTAGTTTTATCTATAGATATACAATGTATTTTATTTATAGCTATATTTATAGGTATAGCTGTTAAAACACCTTTAGCTCCTGTACATACATGATTACCTGTAGTTCACTCAGAATCTCCTTTAGCAGGATCTATTTTATTAGCTGGTGTAATTTTAAAATTAGCTGTATATGCTATTATTAGATTAATATTACCTACTTTATCTGATGCAACAATATTATATACTCCTTTAATTTATGTTTTATGTGTTATAACTATTATATATACTTCTATAATAACTTTAAGACAAACTGATTTAAAAGTTATTATAGCTTATAGTTCTATTAGTCATATGGCTGTATGTATATTAGGTATTTTATCTAATACAGTAACAGGTATTACTGGTAGTTTATTATTATCTATTGCTCATGGATTTGTTTCTCCTGGTTTATTTATTATTGTTGGAGGTATCTTATATGATAGATATCATAATAGATTAATACATTATTTCCAAGGTTTAATTTCTTTTATGCCTTGATTATCTGTTTATTTAATAATTTTAAGCTTCTGTAATGTAGGTACTCCTTTATCTATAAACTTTATTGGTGAATTATTATCTTTAACAGGTGCTATTAATAAATCTCCTATATTAGGTTCATTAGCTGCTATTTCTGTTTTATTATCTGCTTCATATCAAATGAAATTAACTAATAGATTAACTGGTGGTGTAAAAACTCCTTATATCTCTTTAACAGCTGATTGTACTTATAGAGAAACATTCTTAATGTGATTATTAATTATACCTACTTTATTCTTAGGTATATTACCTTCTTATGCAATTGACTTTATATGAGAATCATCTTCTTTATTATATATATTCGTATTATTATAATATCCCCCTCCCTCTTCTTATAAATATATTAAAATATTATAATTTCTATATTATAAAAACCTACTTTTGGTATTATATATAAATATATATAAAATATAGGTAAGATATATGTCTTATAGTTTAAAGGTTAGAACATTATTCTTCTAAAATAATTATTTGGGTTCGAATCCCAATAAGACATTAAAATATATATTTATATAACATAAATATATAAAAATAAAATAACTTTCTTATAATTCCTTAAAAAAAATACAAAAGGTTGTAATATCTTTCTTTAAGAGAATGTATAAGGAATTATATTCTAATTGGAGAATAGAGTTATAATTCTTTCTTTTTTCGAAAGAAAATAAATGAGAATTTTCCTTTTGATAAGGTTATAATAGAAAGATAAAAGGTTATTAGATTAGAGGTGAAATCACAGATCTTACACATCTGAGCCGTAGGTTCAATTCCTACATAACCTAATAAGAGTATAGTTTAATGGTAAAACTCGTGTCTTCAACACACGCTATGGTAGTTCGATTCTGCTTGCTCTTGAACAAAGCCTTTGTAGCTTAATGGTAAAGCGATTTCTTGAAGCGGAATACATGTAAGTTCGATTCTTTCCAAAGGCATATTAATGAGTTAGTCGTCTAATGGTTAAGACTCTTGTCTTTTAAACAAATAATATTGGTTCAATTCCAGTCTAACTCATAATATTGTTTAATAATATAATAATATTTTTTTTAGATATATTTTATTTTTAAAGAAAAATATATTTTTAATTAAAAGTTATATATATAATTTAATATATATATATATTTTATAAAGATGAAATATTATTATATAAATATAATTAAAAATAAAAATGACAAATAATATAAGAGGATATATACAATTACATCCATTTCATTTAGTTGGTCCATCACCTTGACCAATATATACATCATTTAGTTTAATGAATTTAGCATTATCATTAGGTTTAACAGCACATGGATATATGCCAAATACAAATTTTATATTTGTAAGTATAATAACAGTATTATATTCTATGACATTATGATTTAAAGATATAATAGCAGAAAGTACATATTTAGGAGAACATACTAAAGCTGTAAAAAAAGGTTTAACTCAAGGTTTCTTTTTATTTGTAATAAGTGAAATAATGATATTTGCATCATTATTTTGAGGTTATTTACATTCAGCATTAAATCCTACAATGGAAATAGGAATGTCATGACCTCCTGCAGGAATAGAAGCTATAGCTGCTGATGAATTACCTTTATTAAATACTATAATATTATTAGCTTCTGGAGTTACTATAACAATGGGTCACCATGCTTTAATTAATGCTAATAGAAAAGCTACTTTATTAGGTTTCTTTTATAGTACTCTATTAATATTTATATTTGTTGTATTACAAGGTTTAGAATATACTTTTGCTCCTTTCACTATCGCTGATGGTGTTTATGGTTCTACTTTTTATTCTTTAACAGGTTTACATGGAATTCATATGATAATGTTAGTTATCATGTTAGCTGTTTGTACTTGAAGAATTTATAATTATGATTTTACTAACTCTTCTCATGTATTTGCTGAAGCTACTATACTTTATTTACATGTTTTAGATGTTTTATGATTATTTATTTACATTATAGTTTACTGATGAGGATCTTAATATTTATACTTATTAAAGGGTAAGTGTAAATATCTCCCCCCCTTATTTCAGGATATATTAATTATATATATTCTTCTTAATAAAAATAAATTTATCTTTTATATTTATTTCATTTTATATTTATGAATATATATATGTATAGGAGATATAATTATAAAAGATAATATTTCCCTCTTCAAGAGGATATATTTCCAATAGGAGGTATATTATAAAGATATATCTTTATATTTCTCTTTCTAAAGAAAAATATTGTAGATATTATTTTATGAGTTGTAGACTAACAGGCAAGTCACCTAAATTTGAGCTAGGAGTATATATGTTCGAATCATATCGACTCAGATAAATATTAATATTTAAAAATAATATATTCCCCAGAGTTTTTAATAAAACATGGGAAATATATATAATAAAATATATTAATTTAATATATTTATAGAATACATATATTATTTATAAATAATAAATAAATAAAGCATTAGTAGCTTAATTGGTTAGAGCCTTATATTGTCACTATAAGAGATGTCAGTTCGAATCTGATGTAATGCGTAATGGATAGTTGGGCATTGGTAAGCCAACCTACTTGCTACGTAGTTAGCCTAGAGCTTTCAGCGTTCGAATCGCTGACTATCCGTATATTTTATATATATTCTATTATAATAAAATGATTTATATTTTGAAAAATATAAATTTAATGGTATATAACATAATGGTTAATGTATATTACTACGGATAATAATATGTAAGTTCGAATCTTGCTATACCATAAAATAAGCAGTATAATGTAAAGGAAACATATAAGGCTCATGACCTTAAAATGATAGTTCGAATCTATCTACTGCACTTAAATATTTTTAAAAATAATATATAAATTTTTATTATATAAAATATATTTCTTTATAGAGAAAATTAATTCCCCCCCTATGGGGGGATTCATATATTATTTTCATAAATGAATTTTATCGTAGGAAAAATTTATCTCTTTCCTTCTCTAAATAAGAGAAGGAGAAATGAATTATAGCTCAATGGTAGAGCAGTCCACTCATAATGGATGTATCTCAGTTCAATTCTGAGTAATTCAAATATAAATAAAATAAAATTAAGAGAACATGATGTTGGTTCAGAACAAATGCTATGTAGAAGCATAACACATGCAAGTTATATATATAAATTATTTGAGAATTTTCTCATATAATAAATATATTAGCGATCGGGTGAGTGATAAATAAAATATAAATAATATTTTATTCAGATGTAGGTATTAGAATTATATTTCTAGCCAAAGAACTGGAGCCGATGATTATCGTCAGAACGGTCACATTGATATATATATATCAACTCTATTATAGAGCAGCAGTGGGGAATCTTTGACAATGGTCTAACGACTGATCAAGTTATCTACAAGAAGGAATTTATAATAAATATATATAAATATATCCCCTTCGGGGGGATATATTTATATATACTAATTAATATAAATAAAGAGAAATACTATAAACTTCTGAATAATTATAATAATGATATAATTATGAAATAGTCCCAACCAAAACATGTGCCAGCAGCTGCGGTTAGACATGGGGGGCAAGCATTGTTCAATAAGGCTTAAAGGTTCTGTAGAACGTAATATAATTTATATATAAATATAAATTAAAATAGAATAAATTTAAATAAGTATAATGAAAAAGATTTATATAGGTGAAATGAGACATTAAATTTTAGACAGCCAATAATATACTTATAATTTATTGACGTTGTGGGAAGAAGGCTACGGTAGCAAAATGGATTCGTTAACCGTGTAGTCGTAGCTGTGAACTATGAATACTTTAATTATTTTAAATATAAATATTTAAAATAGAAAAGTGAAAATGAAAAGTATTCCGCCTGACGAGTAAGCTCGCAAGAGTGAAAAACAAGACATTAGACGGTCTTAGTTATTAGCAGTGGAACATGTCGTTTAATTGGATTATCCTCCTAAAACCTTACCATCTTTTGAATATTTAATAAATATATATATATTTATTATTTACAGGCGTTACATCGTTGTCGTCAGTTCATGTTGTGAAATATTTTATTGAGTTACTTAATGAACGAAATCCTAGACCTTATTAGGTATATGTATTATTTAATCGTAATAGGAAGTATAGGTTGAAGGCTAATCATGATGACCTTTATAAGATGGGCTACTGACGTGTTACAATATTATTGACAATTATATAATTACTTTATATTTTATTAATTATATTAAACAATAATAATTGGAATTAAGTATTCATTAAAAGGATTATAACCTGAAATTCGGTTATATGAATAAGGAATTGCTAGTAATCGTGAACTACTGTGTCACGGTGAATAAAAAAACTATTTCGTACTAACTACTCATCAACAGCAGGAAATTTATAGTCTTTATGATATATATTTTTTATAAAAATATATAAAAAAAAGTTTATAAATGACTTGTTGTAAGTTGTAATACGGTTCGATTAGGGGAACCTGATCGGGAGTTATATTTTTTAATATTTATTTATTCATCTTTTTTATAATTTATATCTTATTAAGATATAAAATTATATTTATCCCCCCTCCCTTATAAAATTAATCCCTCTCTTTCTTTGAAAGGAAGTGGATGAATACCCTCTTTTGAAAAAGAAGGTTGTAATAAAAAAAAAGGAGAGATAATTTTTATTATTTCTTTTAAAATTAATATTTAAATTTATATATCTTTTAAAGATATATAATTATTTAAGTTTATAAAATATGTATAATTTATTTCCCAAGGGAAGATAAATTCCTCGTTCCAGGCAGGGAATTTATTAAAAATATATAATAATATATAAATATAGTTTATATCTCAAAGGTAGAGAGATCGATTGATAATCGATAGATGTAAGTTCGATTCTTACTAAACTAATATAAAGCGGTTATGATGAAAAGGTAGACATAGAACACTTAAAATGTTCGGATTAATATCGTGTAGGTTCGAATCCTACTAACCGTAAATTTTAGGGGAGGTTCTAATGTTGGTAATTAGAACTAAATTGTAGCTTTAGCGCCGTTGTGCTTCGACTGTTCGATTCAGTCCCTCCTCAATAAGATAGCTATAGTTCAAAGGTAGAACAATTGTATGTGGAGCAATATATCTGAGTTCAATTCTCAGTGGTTATCCTTAAAACTTAGGTAGTTCAATGGTTAGAACAGATGCCTCATATGCATCTAATATAGGTTCAATTCCTATCTTAAGTAAATAAGATAGTTGTATAAGCTAAATAGGTATAGCGTCCGTTTTGTAATCGGAAGGTTTGAAGTTCGATTCTTCAATACAACATATAATTTACTTTCTTTATTCCCTATCCTGATAGTATATAAAAATATCCTTCTTTATGTAGAATAATTTTTATAAAAAAAATAAAATTATCTTATTAAAGATGAGATATTATTAAATATACTCTTAAAAGGAAAAGAAAAATAAAGATATATTGACTACATGATCTAATGGTATGATAATACTACTTCACAGTATATATGCGAGTTCGATTCTCGCTGTGGTTATTTGTGATAATAAGTTAATTGGCAAACTTTAACACTTCCAATGTTAGATTGCGTGTTCGATTCACGCTTATCACATTTTGAACATTGTTATCTATGGTTGGATGTATCGATTGCAAATCGATTTCTTAGGGTTCAATTCCCTCGGTGTTCTATTTGATCTCGAATTATTTTATTTTATTTTGGTTATATTTTTCTATCTTTATTTTAATATAACATGATTTCGGTTTATCTACCAGATTGTTGCGTAATTGGTAACGTATCTACATTGGGTGTAGGGGTATGGGGGTTCAAATCCCTCCAATCTGATTCTTTTATTTATTTTAATCTATATATTTATTTTATAATAAATATAGATTATTATTATCTTTATATTTTATTTTTTATATGCCTCAATTAGTTCCTTTCTATTTTTTACATTTATTAACTTTTGGTATATTAGCTTTATCTATCTTAGTATTTTTAATATCTAAATATTTATTACCTAATATATTAAGATTATTAATTACTAGAACTTTAATAACTAAATTATAATTTATATTTCTTTAAAAGATATATAAATATTTTTTATATTATATATAATTAAAATTATATATATTAAATTGTTATTAATATAATAATTATTTCTCTTAAAAAAAGAAGTATATTATATTAAAAAGACCCTGAGAGATATACAGGGAATAAAAAAAAAATAAAATGATATTTTCACCTTTAGATCAATTTGAAATAAAACCATTATTTACAATAAATAATATATTAACATTAAGTATAACAAATTATGTAATATATATAGGATTAGTAGTATTAATAATATATATGTATAACATAATATTAAATAAAGCACATTTAGGATGAAATAGATGAGGAGTAGCAATATTAGCTATATATGATACAATATTAAATATGGTAAAAAGTCAAATAGGAGTACGTGGGGGTTATTATTTCCCATTAGTATTTACTTTATTTAACTTTATATTAATAGCTAATTTAATATCAATGATTCCTTATTCATTTGCTATATCAGCACAATTAATAGCTATTATTTCATTAAGTTTTAGTTTATGATTAGGTGTTACTTTAATAGGTTTAGCTAAACATAAATTAGGATTTTTTGCTTTATTTGTTCCTACTGGAACTCCTTTACCTTTAGTTCCTATTTTAGTTTTAATAGAAACATTATCATATAGTTCTAGAGCTATTTCTTTAGGATTACGTTTATCAGCTAATATTTTATCTGGACATTTATTAATGTTAATATTAGGTTCTTTAATATTTAATTTAATGGGAACTTCTATTATAGGATTCTTAGGAGGATTTATACCTATTGCAGGAGTTATTGCTATAGTTATCTTAGAATTCGCTATATCTATGATACAAAGTTATGTTTTCTGTATCTTATTTAGTAGTTATATAAAAGATGCTATAGAATTACATTAAATTTTATATTTACATAAATATATACTCTTATATATAATTTATATATTTTATATTTATATAAATATATTATTATAAAAGATTATATTTATAAAATTATTTATTCTTTTTTTTTTATTACTTTATAATAACTCTCTTTTTGAAAAAATAATCCTTATTTACTCCCTTTCAAAGAAAGGGAGGTATTATTAAATAATGAAAATAATATATTTTATAAAAAATAATAATGATCTTATTATAATATACTATATATTAGGAGTATATTAAATTATAATAATAGGTAGGGAAGTTTATAAAGTAAAATAAATAATATTCTCTCTTTAAGAGAGATATATTCTTTAATATTTAAGGAATATATTATAAGATTTAAATATATAATATATAAATTATATAATGATATATATATATTTTATATATATATATATGCATAAAATGAGTTATGTAACTCGGTGATTATTTAGTACGTCACATAAAGATATAGCAATATTATATTTAGGATATGGTATGATATCTTCAATGGTGGCTACAGCTATGTCAGTTATAATTAGATTAGAATTATCAGGATCAAGTCCTCAATTTTTACAAGGAAATAATCAAGTATTTAATGTAATGGTAACAGGACATGCTATAGCAATGATATTTTTATTTGTAATGCCAGTATTAATTGGTGCATTTGGAAATTATTTTTTACCTATAATGATAGGAGGTGTAGATATGGCTTTTGCAAGATTAAATAATATTAGTTTTTGATGTTTACCTCCTGCATTAGTATGTACAATAGCATCTGTATTAACAGAACAAGGACCAGGAGTAGGATGAACAGTTTATCCACCTTTATCATCAATAAATGCACATTCTGGACCTAGTGTAGATTTAGCTATATTTGCTTTACACTTAACAAGTATATCTAGTTTATTAGGAGCTATAAACTTTATTGTAACATTTTTAAATATGCGTACAATAGGTTTACATATGGTAAATTCACCATTATTTGTATGAGCTATATTCTTTACAGCTATATTATTATTATTATCATTACCTGTATTAACAGCTGGAGTTACATTATTATTATTAGATCGTAACTTTAATACAGGATTCTACGAAGTAGCTGCTGGAGGAGATCCTGTATTATACCAACATTTATTCTGATTCTTTGGTCAAGGATGGCCTTTTTGATATGAAAATATCAATTTTAATTTCGCTATATGCAAGGAGTTTTTTAATATATTTACATATATTATAATTTTAATTACTATTTTATATATATTTAATTTAAAATATATATTTACTATAAGTCTATTTTATATAGCCAGAATAGTTAAAATATTAAAATTATTAAAAAATAATTTGCAGATAACCAATAATAGATTTCCTGGGTTTATAGGTAAATTTGTTTTTCTAAAAGAAAATAGATTATTTAGGTTCCCCAGGTTATTTATTTCCTTAAAAGGAAATAGATTAAAATCTTATTTAGTAGGAATCTCAGAGACTACACGCGAAACATCTAAAAATAATAAATTTAATCAATGATTAGCAGGATTAATAGACGGTGATGGATATTTAGGAATAAGTAAAAAAGGTTATACATCTTGTGAAATAACTTTAGATTTAAGAGATCAAAAAGCTTTATATTTAATTAAACAACAATTCGGTGGTTCAATTAAATTAAGATCTGGTTCTAATTCTATAAGATATAGATTACATCATAAAGATGGTATGATTAAATTAATTAATGCTATAAATGGAAATATACGTAATAGTAAAAGATTATTACAATTACATCAAGTATGTTCTATATTAAATATACCTATAAAATTACCTATTAAATTAGATAAAGATAATAGTTGATTTACAGGTTTTTTTGATGCAGATGGTACTATAACTATGTCAATAAAAAATAATATACCTCAATTAACTATTAGTGTATCTAATAAGTTATCTATTGATATAGAATATTTTAAAAATATATTTAATGGTAATATATATTTTGATAAAAGTCAAAATGGTTATTATATATGAACTATACAAAGTAAAGATGATGTATTAAATTTTATTAATTATATAAAAAATAACCCTTCTAGAACTTTAAAATATAATAGATTATTATTATGTAATAAATATTATAAATTAAAAGAATTAAAAGCTTATAAAGAACCTATAAACACACCTATTAATAAAGCATGAATTAACTTTTTAAATAAATGAAAAAGTTATGATGTTTAACAAATTATTATTTATGATGAAGACATAGTCCATTTATAAATTAAACTTAATTAAAAGTTATAATTTATAAAAATAAAGCATCCAGAAGTTTATATAATAATTATACCTGGATTCGGTATTATTTCACACATAGTATCAACATATAGTAAAAAACCTATATTTGGAGAAGTAGGTATGTTATATGCTATGGGATCTATAGGTTTCTTAGGTTTCTTAGTATGAAGCCATCACATGTATGTAGTTGGTTTAGATATAGACTCTAGAGCATACTTCACTAGTGCTACAATGGTAATAGCTGTTCCTACTGGAATAAAAATATTCTCATGATTAGCAACTATATATGGAGGAGAAGTAAGATTAGCTGTACCAATGTTATTTGCATTAGGTTTCTTATTCTTATTCACTATAGGGGGATTAACAGGTGTTATGTTATCTAACGCTTCTATAGATGTAGCATTCCATGATACTTATTACGTAGTAGGTCATTTCCATTACGTATTATCAATGGGAGCATTATTTAGTTTAGTAGGAGGATATTATTATTGAGGTCCTTCAATGTTTGGATTAAATTATAATCGTATATGAGCAGAAGTTCATTTCTGATTATTATTTATCTCTGTAAATATAATATTCTTACCAATGCATTTCTTAGGTTTAAATGGAATGCCTCGTCGTATACCTCAATATCCTGATGCATTCTTAGGTTGAAATTATATAAGTAGTATAGGTTCAATGATATCTATTATATCTGTTATAGTAGGTTTAAAAAGTGTATTAATACAATTAGAAAATAATAATGATACAGAACCTACAACAGAAGATATTACACCTGACTTTACAGAAAGTAATTTAACAAGAAAAACAAGAAATAGTGATTTAGAATTAATTTTAGATAGACCTGCAGCATTTCATACATTCTATGAATTACCTGTATTAACTAACCCAACTGATAATGTTGATAAATAATTAATATATTCATATTATATAAATAAATATAGGAGATATATTGAAAAAAGGTATATGAAAAGAATATTATTCTAAGGATCTGAAGTTTATACTTAAAATAATGATGAATTCATCTAAATGGAATATAATATATTCCAATCATATCATGAAAATGAGTAAGAAAAATTAAGTGAAATGAAACATCTGAGTAACTTAAGAATAAATCAACAGAGGCTATATTAGTAACGGTGAGTGAAAATATAGTAGTCAAAGAGTATCATATAGAGTGAGAATAAAGTAGAGTCAACTACTAAGACAATAATAGAGTATAAAACTAGTACCGTGAGGGAATTAGATAAAATAGAATAATAAAGAGCAGTTATAGTATAACGTACCTCTTGTATAATGGGCCAGTGAGTTATATATATTAGTGAGATAAAAAATCATAATAAATATAAAATATATCAATTTATAATTAATATATATAGGCCCGAAAGCAAACGATCTACACATGTCCAAGTATTTTAATAATCCTTTTTATTAAAAATATAAGGGATATATTAAAATGACTCAATAGGTAGATGTAGCAATATCTTCTAAAGAGGTGTGTGTAGTAGTGACAGACAAACCTGGTTTGCAGATAGCTGGTTTTCTGCGAAATATATTATAGTATAGCCTTTACTTTTTTATAAACTGGTACAGCACTTAAATGTTTTTGGGAGTAACATTTCATAATATTTAAAACTCGGAAACAGTAATAATACTTCTCTTAGAAAAAAGAGTTGAAATCATAAAAGTAAGGAGTCAGACTTATTGCGATAAGGTAGTAAGTCTAAAAGGAAACAACCTAGACTATTTAATGTATGTCCCAAATATAAAGATAGAAATATCTTAATAAAAAATTTATTTTAGTGAACATAATCTATGAGATAATAGATAGACAATCAGTCAGCGGGTTTAACAATAATCATCTGTTAAAGGACATGTAACAATGCACTGATATGATATAAATATAATTATATAATTATATTTTTCTTATAAGTAGAGAAGATATACGGGTCTAAATTTATAACAGTTTAATAGATATATGTATAAACATATATGGTAGCAGAATATATAATGAATAAATATATATTATCAAATTGGGTATATAATGAATTATAAAAAGAATGCTGGCTTGAGTAACGATAGGTAATATAGGATTACCCTCTTATATTCATAAGGTTTTAAAATAAAGAACGGTCCCAAAAATATTTATAGAAATATAAAGTTGATGGGAGATAGAACAAGAAAATAATAAAGAACCGTACTGTAGACCGACACAGGTATGATAAAGGAGAATGAGATAACTACTATGAATGAACTCGGCAAAAAGAATTAAAACTATAATCGTGCGACTGTTTACCAAAAACACATCCTACTGCGTATTAGAAATAATAAGTATAGTAGGTGAGATCTGCCCAGTGTATATTTTATATAAATAAATTTATTGTTTAGATAAATAAATAAAAATTATATAAACGGCGGTCTTATCCTGAGGATCCTAAGGTAGCGAAATTCATTGACACATAATTGGTGTCCTGCATGAATGAATAAACGATGCGATAACTGTATCCATAGTAGACTCAGTGAAATAGCACTCGCGGTGAAGATGCCGTGTACCCGTAGATTGACAAAAAGACCCTATGCAGCTTTACTATAACTTTACTCTGAATTAATAAATTATTTATTACAGTTAGTAGGTATTTATAAAATATATATATAATATATTATTTAAAAATAATGGAAAAACCTACATTTATAATTTATAATTCTAATTTATATCTTTTTCCTCAAATGGATAAGAATTTTAACAAAGTAAAGTGGTTAGTTTCGATGGGGCGTCGACATCAGCGAAAGCATCTGATGTGTCTAATAATATGATATTTTTCTTTAAAGAAAAATATATATTGTTTAAAATTACCTATATTCATTATAGGATATAGGACCTTATTATTTTTATAATAAGTAGTTTAATATAATAGAAACATTTCATACGTACAATAGAACTATTCGGAGAATAGAATATATTATATATATATAAGCAAGGATAACAACATAATTGTGCGATAATAATAATACAAACAAGTGTAATTAGTACTTACGTATAGTGTAGTGAACAGGCATAATCAATTGATATGGATGTCGATAACGGATAAAAGTTACGCTAGGGATAACAGGGTAATACCGCGTGAGAGTCGATATCGTCAGCGGTGTTTGCCACCTCGATGTCGTCTAAACTCATCCTCCTGGTTGAAGCAATTAGGAAGGGTAGGACTGTTCGTCCTATAATGAGTTACTTGAGATGGGTTAATTACGACGTGAGTCAGTAATGATTTTATCATCTATGGGATACTTCTTATTTGTTTCCTTAAGTGTACGCAAGGA